TTCCTGGCGCGGGTATTGGCAAGAATTGATTGAAACTTTAGCATGGGCTCACGAACGCACACCCTTGGCTAATTTGATTCGATGGAGAGATAAACCAGTGGCTCTTTCCATTGTGCAAGCAAGATTGGTTGGATTAGCCCACTTCTCTGTAGGTTATATATTCACTTATGCGGCTTTCTTGATTGCCTCTACATCGGGCAAATTTGGTTAATTCTTTCTGTCTTGTATCCGCGCGAGAATATCATTTCTTTCGACGGAGAAGGGGTATGCCTTCTTATATTTCTACAGCTATATTTCTACATCTAGGATCCGACTTGTATCATTGATAATAATAGGAACTTAACCGCTATGGCAAGGAAAAGTTTGATTCATAGGGAGAATAAAAGGCAAAAATTGGAACAAAAATATCATTTGATTCGTCGATCCTCAAAAAAAGAAATAAACAAAGTTCCGTCGTTGAGCGATAAATGGAAAATTCATGGAAAGCTACAATCCTCGCCGCGTAATAGTGCACCTACACGTCTTCATCGACGTTGTTTTTCGACCGGAAGGCCGAGAGCTAACTATCGAGACTTTGGACTATCCGGGCACATACTTCGTGAAATGGTTCATGCATGTTTGTTGCCGGGGGCAACAAGATCAAGTTGGTAAGGATTAAAATATCCCTTCATTTTTTTTTTGATTGAGTTCTATGATCTGTGATCATAGAGGGGCCCCTTTACCATTCTGTACAAATAGGCTATTCTATTTGTACAGGTATGGAAAAGGGGCGCATTCAATCCTTGCCTGTTCATTAGTTCCCAGTTCTTCTCTTCATCGCGGGGTAGAGCAGTTTGGTAGCTCGCAAGGCTCATAACCTTGAGGTCACGGGTTCAAATCCCGTCTCCGCAACATTTTTTCTTTTTTGACAAAAAAATGAGGTTTGATTCTGTTAACTATTAATTAACACTTTTCTTTTTCTGTTGGGGTGGAAAGATAGAACCACTTTACTATCACGGTCAACTATAAGGAATCGTTTATCCTATTAACTACATTACTTTACCCTGGCGGATAGCGGGAATCGAACCCGCGTCTTCTCCTTGGCAAAGAGAAATTTTACCATTCGACTATATCCGCATTTTTCCTTGAAATGTCTGGAAAATCTTTATCCCGAGTTAGGCCAGATACTCTCTTCAGGGTAATTCCATCAAATTACACTACCAAACCAATTAAAACCAATTTAAATGAAAGCCAAGTAAATATTGTAAATGAAAGCCAAGTAAATATTGAAATTTTAAATATTAAATATTAATAGAAATTCATTATTGAATAGTTTTCAATATTTTATTTCGATTAATTATTATATTAATATTTATTTATTATATTAATATTTATATTTATTTCGAATATATATATTTTTATATAAATAATATATATTTATAATTTATATAATATATATTTATAATTTATATTAATAATTAGATAATTATATTATCTTTATTAGAATTCTAGTAAATAGATTCGAATTCTCTAATTTCGATTATTATTTCTCTAATTTCGATTATTATTATTTTTATAATTATTTTTCTTTCTAATAATAGAATTTAAAATAATCTAAATTTATGGTTTATTTTTCATTCAAGTTCCGGAAGTTTGACCCCTCCCAGGAATTTTTTTGTTTTCTTTATTTGCATTTTGGAGACTTATAGTGAATTTTAATGTGTCTCGCAACCCGAAAAATTCGTATTCGTGGGAGGGGTCATTTCATTGTTGGGTTTGGAACGAATAGATTTAAGAGATGAGAGAATTAAGGATACCCACCAGAAAGACTAATCCAATCCACAATGATGTACCAGAAAATACGACATTTTTGTTACTCGACCAACCATCCGGAGAAGCAAATACAACGGGTACACTAATCAGTAAGATTGATGAAGTAGCAATTAATGCAAAAACAGCCAATTGGAAAGCAATAGTCATGTTTCTAATCCTCCAAGCTACCAACAAAAAAGAACTATACCATTTGATCCCTCTATCAGCCAAAAAAGTTGAATAGAATGCATCATAGAGGGATTTTACCATGAATCCATTGATTCTATATGACGTATTTCCAACCCTTTACCACTTTTATTCGGCCATGGAGTCGAGAGTACTTTTTTTTACTTCAAAAACGGGAGTGCTGGATCATACATCTATCTATTTTCTATGTATATACAGATAGATTGACCTATAACCTATAGATTCACGCCTAATATCTTTCTATACATAGTAATGGTATCAACTAACTCATATAGCCATGTTCTATTCAGTAAAAAAAAAAGTAAAATAGAAATTGTCTTTCGGAGAGGTGGCCGAGTGGTTGATAGCTCCGGTCTTGAAAACCGGTATAGTTCGAAACAAAGAACTATCGAGGGTTCGAATCCCTCTCTCTCCTTTTGCTCGGTGAATCAATTTTTTTCTTTAGTGGGTTTGCCTGGCTTTTTCGTCTCATAAAAGGGAATGGCTCGGCTCGGGAGGATAG